TCTTAAAAAAAAAGAATTTCGATATATTTATTATGATTTATGATTATGAGAAACAATCCCATTACTTCTGATCCTGTGGTTTCTACACTTAAAGAACAAAACCAAGGGCGTATCGCTCAAATTATTGGCCCAGTACTGGATGTCATTTTTCCATCGGGCAAGATGCCTAATATTTATAATGCTTTGATAATTAAAGGTCGAGATACTGTTGGTCATCAAATTAATGTAACTTGTGAAGTACAACAATTATTAGGAAATAATCGAGTGAGAGCTGTAGCTATGAGTGCTACAGATGGTCTGATGAGAGGAATGAAAGTGATTGACACGGGAGCTCCTCTAAGTGTTCCAGTCGGGGGAGCTACTCTCGGACGAATTTTCAACGTCCTTGGAGAGCCCGTTGATAATTTAGGTCCTGTCGATACTCGCACAACATTTCCTATTCATAGATCTGCACCCGCCTTCATACAGTTAGATACAAAATTATCAATCTTTGAAACAGGGATTAAAGTTGTGGATCTTTTAGCCCCCTATCGCCGTGGAGGAAAAATCGGACTATTTGGGGGAGCTGGAGTGGGTAAAACAGTACTCATCATGGAATTGATCAACAACATTGCCAAAGCTCACGGAGGCGTATCCGTATTTGGCGGAGTAGGTGAACGTACTCGTGAAGGAAATGATCTCTACATGGAAATGAAAGAATCCGGGGTTATTAATGAAAAAAATATTGCAGAATCCAAAGTGGCTCTAGTCTATGGTCAAATGAATGAACCGCCAGGAGCTCGTATGAGAGTTGGCTTGACTGCCCTAACCATGGCGGAATATTTCCGAGATGTTAATGAGCAAGACGTACTTTTATTCATTGACAATATATTTCGTTTCGTTCAAGCAGGGTCCGAAGTCTCTGCCTTATTAGGTAGAATGCCTTCTGCAGTGGGTTATCAACCTACCCTTAGTACGGAAATGGGTTCTTTGCAAGAAAGAATTACTTCTACCAAGGAAGGATCCATAACATCGATTCAAGCAGTTTATGTACCTGCGGATGATTTGACCGACCCTGCCCCTGCCACGACATTTGCACATTTAGATGCTACTACCGTATTATCAAGAGGATTAGCTGCCAAAGGTATTTATCCAGCAGTAGATCCCTTGGATTCAACGTCAACTATGTTACAACCTCGGATCGTTGGCGAGGAACATTATGAAACTGCGCAAAGGGTTAAGCAAACTTCACAACGTTACAAAGAACTTCAAGACATTATAGCTATCCTTGGGTTGGACGAATTATCCGAAGAAGATCGTTTAACTGTAGCAAGAGCACGCAAAATTGAGCGTTTCTTATCACAACCCTTCTTTGTGGCAGAAGTCTTTACTGGTTCTCCAGGGAAATATGTTGGTCTAGCAGAAACAATTCGGGGGTTTCAATTCATCCTTTCCGGAGAATTAGATGGTCTTCCCGAGCAGGCCTTTTATTTGGTGGGTAACATCGATGAAGCTACCGCGAAAGCTATGAACTTAGAAGAGGAGAGCAAATTGAAGAAATGACCTTAAATCTTTGTGTACTGACTCCAAATCGAATGATTTGGGATTCTGAAGTGAAAGAGATTATTTTATCTACTAATAGTGGACAAATTGGGGTATTACCAAATCATGCCCCCATTGCCACGGCTGTAGATATAGGTCTTTTGAGAATACGGCTAAAAGATCGATGGTTAACGGTAGCTCTTATGGGCGGTTTTGCTAGAATAAGTAATAATGAGATCACTATTTTAGGAAATGGTGCGGAAATTAGTACTGACATTGATCCACAAGAAGCTCAACAAACTCTTGAAATAGCTGAAGCTAACTTGAGTAAAGCTGAGGGTAAGAGACAAGCAATTGAGGCAAATCTAGCTCTCAGACGAGCTAGGACACGAGTAGAAGCTATCAAAGTAATTTCCTCTTAGTAGTCAATACATTCAATCAAAATAAAAAGATTTATTTCTTATATACTACACACTACATCTTGATTCCACAAATTGACCACAATGAAGTCTAATTTGATTAATCTGATGATAGAACAGAACGAAAAAAAGAGGATGAGTAGAAAAACTTATTAGATACCGTGGAATCCGGTATCTAATAAGTTCTACCTACTATTGGATTTGAACCAATGACTCCCGCCGTATGAAAGCAATACTCTAACCACTGGGTTAAGTAGGTCATTTATCACCACAAAAAGGGTCTCCATCACTTCGATGGATTATAGGTAAAATATGTTTTCTAAGCAATCTTAATCTTTTACCAGTAAACATAAACAGATCAGAGAGTTATCATGTGAGATTATGGGATACCTTTCTTGACAAGAAATTGTCTCTATATTAAAATGGTTATGACAAGGGCTATAGCTCAGTTAGGTAGAGCACCTCGTTTACACGTGCGCCAATGTTTTTCAAAGGAGCTCATTATGCAATGACCATAATTGATCTTTTTGAGAAGTCGATGTCTTACTCCGTAGATTCGAGAGAACAAGAGAAAAATAGCCTGACAAATTTGGTTTGATCCGGTTCAAGTGCGAATTCCGGTGCTAAATCAAATATAACCTGCCATTATAAGGTAAATGCTCAGCTCATTCAATGCCAGGCATAATGAGTATAAGGATCTCAAAAGAACCTCTTTTCGTCCTATGAGCTTTGAGGTGTATGAAGTCTCATATTTTACTCTTGCAGCGGAGCGATAGAGACTGCATTTCATTTAGATTGATCTAGGCCGAAGGCAGACCTAAATAAAGGTCACCCTTTTTTGAAACACTTTGGTATTGCTCCTAGATCAGGATACAAATAATGAATCAGAGCACATGGAGCCATCTCAATATCTTCTTATCTTCCTCTAAAGAAAACTATGGTGGACTAACTGATCTTTACATCAGTTGATGAAAGAGCCCAATGCAACAAAATGCATGTTGGGTCTTTGAAACAGTTCAAATCATTTCGATAATAATAAGTTTTCTCTGTTTTACCGAGAAGGTCTACGGTTCGAGTCCGTATAGCCCTAATACATTCCATTTTTGTTTTGTATAGAAATTTGAGTAGTAGTAGGAACAAGAAAATAAACACAATAATTAATTCCAACGGACCTAATTGGTATTTGTCAAATCTCGGATCAAATACCCATCTATCTTCATCCACTTTCATGAATAAATTACATATGTTCTTTATCATTTTTTTCTTCTTTTTATTTTTTAAATTGAATTTCTTCTTTACTATATTACTATTACTTATTACTATAGTATATTACTATAATTACTATCTATAATTATTCTAAGTTAATATAAAAGTTAATATAAAATATAAGATAGGGAATTCTTTACTTTCACTTTCTATTTCTAAGATATAAGATCAATATGAAATAGAAAAAATCTATAAAAAAATATATTAAAAAATATATTAAAAAAATAGATATATATAAATATATAAGATAATTAAGTAGAATAATTAATTAAGTAGAATAATTAAGTAGAATAGAAAATAAAAATAACTAAGTATAAGAGCATTCTATATTAAACATCACATATAGAAAGAGAATTGTAAAGAGAAAAAAAAAAAAAAAAGAAAAATAGAAAGGTATGTCCTACAGCAAACAAACTCTCAACTATGCGGATCAAAAATCTTTTCTTGTTTCATCTAAGAAGTTCTATATGATTTTCAAATTCCAATTCAAATGAAATAATTCAACCTATTCCACATTCATAGTTTTATGTTTCTGTTTCACGAATATGATCTTTTCTGGGCATTTATAATAATATCATATCAAGCGTTATTCCTATCTTGACATTTGTCATTTCTGGGATTTTAGGGAAGGTCCATAAAAGTTTCCTAGTTATGAATCAGGTAGAGAGCCAATGGGGGATGCTTGGGTAAAATTCCGAATTTGCTATTAAATGTTTGCTCTAGTTTTTTTTGCTGTTGAAATGATCTTTCATTATCCATGGACAATGAGCTTTGATGTATTGGGCGTATCTGTATTTATATAAGCTTATAAGCTTTCATTCCCAATTGTGGGTTCAGTTTATGCATGTCGAAAAGGAGCGTTGGAATGGTCTTAGCTGAATCTTTAGACAATCAAACAATCAAAAGAAAAGGATGACATTGAAACATTTCTTAATTTGGTTGAATTTCCATTACTTAACCAAATAGCCCCAATTTCATTATTTCAACTACATCGAATGATCTCTCGAATTGGTCAATACTTTCCAGTTTATGGCCGCTTATCTATGGTACCAGTTGTTTTTTCATTTAATTTTATTCATTAATAGGCTCGCGATTCAACTTTGATCATTATGGATTGGTGCCAAGATATAAAACTGTATATCAACAGGAAAATCGATGTTTTACTATGTTTTACTACTAATCACAAGTTTTACCTTCGACGCAGTACTCATACTGGAAATTACGATCAAGGATTACTCTATAAATCACCATCTACTTCAGAGATACCTTTTGTATTTGAAATCTTTTTCAAATCCAATCTTCCTACGAATTTGTGAATCAGGCAGGGTTCCTTTGTACAAAATAAGAAACAGCGGTCAATCATTAAAAATTTCATTGGTCAATGTTAAATATTCATACAAAGAGAAATGTGGGAGAGATGAAGAAGATGCAGGTTCATTTATCTGATTGGCTAGTCAAGCATTAGTTAATTCATAGATCTTTAATTCCCGAGGATTGTAATTCCATTGCTGTCATTTCATATGTATATGGTTACAATTATTTACGCTCCCGGTGTGCCTATGATACCAGGCGGATTTTTAGCTAGTGTGTATCACCTTACGAAAATACGTTATGGTATAGATAAACCAGAAGAGGTATGCATAAAAGTATTTGCTCTCCGGAGTAATCCTCAAACCCCGTCAGTTTTCTGGATTTGAAGAAGTGCTTATTTTCAGGAATGGAAATATTATGATATATTGGGAATTTATTATAAGAATCATCCTCGCCTTAAACGTATCTTAATGCCTGAAAGTTGGATAGGCTGGCCTTTAAGTAAAGACTATATTACGTCCAATTTCTATGAAATTCAAGATGCTCATTGATTGAAATTGAAACGAAATCTGGAGTCGTGTCATATAAGTAAAATAAAATAAGTAAAAAAGGGGTTTTTTATCATTCAATGAGCATCTTGGTATTCCTCTTCTAGAGGAAAAACAAAAAAAGTAACTGGACTTTCATTCGTATTGCGGAGGGACTAAAATAAAAAAAAAAAATGAAAAAGAAAGTAAAGAATATCTATCCCGATCCGTCTTAATGAATTAATTTCATTTGTATGAGGTATTAAGAAATATCTATCCGATACATTATTAACGTGTCAGGAACCAGATTTGAACTGGTGACACGAGGATTTTCAGTCCTCTGCTCTACCAACTGAGCTATCCCGACCATTTCCCGTGCATCATCCTAGCAGAGTACTTTTATCTATGTCAATGAAAAGAACGAAAAAAGAAAATCTTAACAAATTGGCTCTAGCCGCTCTAGCCCCTGAAATTCTTGGATCTTCAAAAAGAAGACTTTTTTTGTAAATGTAAGGAAAAAGATATAGACTATGAATGATTCAATAACGGAGATTCCTTGAACATATATCTTCATATCGTATTATCCAAAACAAATGAGATTGGATTGGAAAAAGATACGAGGATTTAGATTTGGATCTATTTGTGAAAGAACAGAGTGAATAAAATGAAAAAGATATTTCATTTTGTTTAAACTGAGTCACTGATGAAAAAAAATGAATAAAGAGGATGAGGATAAATAAAGAGCGAGGAAGTAAAATGGGCTTTTTATTGGGGATAGAGGGACTTGAACCCTCACGATTGAAAAATTCGACGGATTTTCCTCTTACTATAAATTTCATTGTTGTCGGTATTGACATGTAAAATGGGACTCTCTCTTTATTCTCGTCCGATTCAATTTCAAAAGATCTATCAAAAATTCTGGAATGAAGAATTTGATCATTGAATATTCGAATTCTATTCTTTTTTCAACTTCAATTGGAATTGATTCACAATAACTCTTCAATTTTTCATCTATCTTTTTGATCTCTATCATTCTAATTAAAAAAGAATAGAAATATAGGGTTTCTTATAGATCCTTATCTCATACTATTATATTACTCATATTTTAGATTACTCATATTAATAATATAATATTATTAGAAAGAAAGAGAAGATTTCTATTTTCATATAGAAATTTCAAATTTCATATCTAAATATATAGAGATACAAAATAGAATTCGATATAAGATTTGGGTTGTGATTAATCGTTTGCTATGTCAGTATGTATACGTACGTCTTAGGTATATAAGACGTATCTTTTCTGTCATTTCGATAGAAGTCTTTTAGCTACTAACGTAACGTAATCAATTTCATTCGTTAGAACAGCTTCCATTGAGTCTCTGCACCTATCCCCTTTTTATTCTCCTTTTCCATAGTTTTTTCTCTCGAAACAAAGATTTGGCTCAGGATTGCCCTTTTTTAGTTCCAGGGTTTCTCTGAATTTGGAAGTTACCACTTAGCAGGTTTCCATACCAAGGCTCAATCCAATCAAGTCCGTAGCGTCTACCAATTTCGCCATATCCCCTTTTCCTTTGAGCCTTTGAGACAAGGCTCCGGCTGTAATTCCATCCACCTCTTTCATTTATCTTGGCACTATTGAATCCATTAGGTAATGATTCCTATATTGAAAAAGTGTATGCTGTTGTTTTCTTTTTTTTCCTCTATTCTTTTCTTTTTTTTCCTCTATTCTATATTATATTAGAATATTATAAACCCTATTTTTTCAATATAAAATGATTTTATCATTGATCTATCCGCAATTCAATATGGATAGATATATACCACATATATATCTATGCCTTTCCTACTCCTTCATTTTTACAGTGTCGTTTTGAATAGTGGAACGGTCGATATTCATTCTTCTTTTTTTTTTCATTTCGAATTCTAATTTCATTGATATTTTCTTTTCATATATTTCATATATATGAATATGGAATTGAATTTAGATTTCTATTTAGATATCTAATTTATCTAGATCTAAATAGTTTTCTTTTCTATTTTCTAAATAGAATCTAAAATATATAACTAATATTTATATTTAATATTTATATTTAATAAATATAAGAAATTGAAAGAATCAATAAATAAAAAAAGAAAAGAAAAAAAGAATAAGAATCACTAGGAAATAGCTATGATCCGATAGTTTCCTGTATTCCTATACACTATTGCTCTTATATCCGCCCGCTTAGCTCAGAGGTTAGAGCATCGCATTTGTAATGCGATGGTCATCGGTTCGATTCCGATAGCCGGCTCTTTTTTTTATCTATTTTTTTAGTTACATGATTTAAAATCTCTACTCTCGCTTTCTCTAAATGTCGGATCACCGATCTATTATGTCATGATAACTTGCAGCTATAGCTATAAAGAAAAAAGTTGACTAGAACAATTAGATCTCTACAGAAGAAATTGGAAAACGTAACCTTCGCTTGAATTTCCTATATATACAAAAAATCCGAATATTGATAAAATTTCATTGATCAATTTTATTTTATTCTGTTTTGTAGGACTTTAGTAAATTGAGTTTTGCTTTGCTGATCCTTTAGTTCAGTCTGATTTTATATATATATATATATTTTTTTTTTCAAATAAAAGTGAATCAAAAAGGAGCCTTTCTATGTCTCGTTACCGAGGACCTCGTTTCAAAAAAATACGCCGGCTGGGGGTTTTACCAGGACTAACTAGTAAAAGACCCAGATCCAGAAGTGATCTTCAAACCCAATTGCGCTTTGGAAAAAGATCACAATATCGTATTCGTTTAGAAGAGAAACAGAAATTGCGTTTTCATTATGGTCTGACAGAACGACAATTACTTAAATATGTGCATATTGCTGGAAAAGCCAAAGGGTCAACAGGCCAGGTTTTACTACAACTACTCGAGATGCGTTTGGATAACATCCTTTTTCGATTAGGAATGGCTTCGACCATTCCAGGAGCCAGACAATTAGTTAACCATAGACACATTTTAGTTAATGGTCGTATAGTGGATATACCAAGTTATCGTTGCAAACCCCTAGATATTATTACTACGAAGGATAAAGAAAGATCGAAAGCTCTGATTCAAAATTATCTTGTTTCATCCCCCCGCGGGGAATTGCCAAACCATTTGACTATTGACTCCTTACAATATAAAGGATTTGTAAATCAAATAATAGATAGTAAATGGATCGGTCTAAAAATAAATGAGTTGTTGGTCGTAGAATATTATTCCCGTCAGACTTGATTCTAACGAAAATAAAAAAGCAAGGTTCATACCAATTTTGACTCCTTTCGCTGAAGTAAATAGAGTACCTCGTGCCCTGTCTCATTCACGTATCAAAAAAGGATCGGCAATAGGATTCTTTTGATTTTTTTCTTCTTTTCAATATCAAGACGATATTTCTATTTTTATTTTCGCAGGTTTTAATTAGGGATAGATAATGTCTATTAAATAAGGCGTTAGAATAATGATATCAATTCTTATTTTCTTTGATACATTGTAGTAGGTAACGTTGATGAATGAAAAGAAACGGAAAGAGAGGGATTCGAACCCTCGGTAAACAAAAGTCTACATAGCAGTTCCAATGCTACGCCTTGAACCACTCGGCCATCTCTCCTACAGAATGTTATTCTTGACCAAAACCCGAATGAATAGCGAGTCCTTCATCTTAATTATCTTAATTGTAGTACATGTATGACTGCCCGATGCGATGGTTCCATAAGAAGAAATTTATTTTTCAATTTCATATTTATCAATAACAACTTCTTTCATCAGCTAACCCATGTAATTCATGAATCGTTCGATGAATCTTTTTATTTCAACTATTTCAATTGTATGGTGTGTCACATACACGTTATGCAAACAAAAAGGATGGTTACTTTATTTGAATTTGATTGAATGATTATTCTATTCTTTTTGGATCATAACCAAATCAAAAATTCTTGAGTTATAAAAATCCATAGAAAACTTGGTTATTCAACTTAGATGAAATAGTAATAGTCATGGGTATACTGGTATACTACAAAATTGGAATGAAATCTAATCTGATTCAACTATTTCATTTCATCTTTGTCCAAAAGACCGCATTTTTTCCAATAAGTCTGTTTTTATGTTATTTTGTACTGTACAATTCCTTTTTTTGTGGGATCGTTTTCCCCGAAAGGGGATGAGAAGAATTATAGAATGAATTGCTAATTATGCCTAGATCTCGAATAAATGGAAATTTTATTGATAAGACCTCTTCAATTGTAGCCAATATTTTATTACGAATAATTCCGACAACTTCAGGAGAAAAAAAGGCATTTACCTATTACAGAGATGGTGCGATTTGATTTTTTATTGTTTTTTTTTACCCCTCAGTTTTACGAGAAAAAGAACGTAGTTAGGAATAGAAAAAAAAAAACAAATTAGTGAAAGAAACCTACGCTTGGTGAAGGTGAAGTTTAGAGATAGAGCAATTCCTTCTGTCGTGTATCCTCGATTGATGCAGCCTTAGATGCTTCAATTATCCATTTTAGTATTGAGCGAAAGGTTACATCTATAGGTTCTTTATTGGAGGTCAATACTACTTCATTTAGTACCAATAGGTGGCATCGGGGAAAAAGCACTACACCTAGGAATCAACAACACAAAAACTTTGTTATAAAAAACCCTTTTCCTTATCGGTATCGGGACTAAAAAGAATGGTTAGGAAAACAAAGATCCATCTCATTCGTACTTTTGGTACCCGTATAACCATCAAAGACCGTTGAAGTGACTAATTCCTGGAAATAATAAGCGTTGAGTACAAAGAAATCTTTGGAGTTACCTTTTCTATCTAGCACTAATATGATTGGTGTTAAGAAAAACCTCTTGTGGGAAGGCTGGCTAGGAATTTCTTGTAAAAATACCAGCTCCTGTCAGTTCATAATGAGAATAGTGAAATTTTTATTATTTTATTA